GCTAGCGTAGCTTAACCAAAGCAGAGTACTGAAGATGCTAAGATGGGCCCTGAAAAGCCCCGCAGGCACAAAAGCTTGGTCCTGACTTTACTAACAACTCTGATCAAACTTACACATGCAAGTATCCGCATCCCAGTGAAAATGCCCCCCGCCCCCCGTCCGGAAATAGGGAGTTGGTATCAGGCACACAAATTTGTAGCCCATGACACCTAGCTTTGCCACGCCCCCAAGGGAATTCAGCAGTGATAAACATTAAGCCATAAGTGAAAACTTGACTTAGTCATGATCTAAAGAGTCGGTAAAACTCGTGCCAGCCACCGCGGTTATACGAGAGACCCAAGTTGTTAGCCAACGGCGTAAAGGGTGGTTAGAACTATAGACAACAAACTGAGACCGAACACCTTCAAGGCTGTTATACGCTTCCGAAGCAACGAAGAACAATAACGAAAGTAGCCTCACTAACTCGAACCCACGAAAGCTAGGGCACAAACTGGGATTAGATACCCCACTATGCCTACCCCTAAACACGATATGAACCTACGTACATATCCGCCTGGTTACTACGAGCATTAGCTTAAAACCCAAAGGACTTGGCGGTGCTTTAAAACCATCTAGAGGAGCCTGTTTTAAAACCGATACTCCCCGTTCAACCTCACCCCTCCTTGTTTTAACCGCCTATATACCACCGTCGTCAGCCTACCCTGTGAAGGACAAATAGTAGACAAAATTGGCACAGCCAAAAACGTCAGGTCGAGGTGTAGCGAATGGAGGGGGACAAAATGGGCTACATTCTCTACCTAGAGAACACGAAAGATGTGCTGAAATGCACACCCGAAGGAGGATTTAGCAGTAAGCAAGAAATAGAGTGTCATGCTGAAACCGGCTATGAAGCGCGCACACACCGCCCGTCACTCTCCCCAAACTCTTAATTTAAAAATAACTAATATGCCACCAAAAGAAAAGGGGAGGCAAGTCGTAACATGGTAAGTGTACCGGAAGGTGCACTTGGAAAAACCGGAGCATAGCTTAACAGCTTAAAGCACCTCCCTTACACCGAGTTGACGCCCGTGCAAATCGAGCTGCCCCGACACCTAACAGCTAGCCCCCACCCCACCCACAACAAACCACTATAAATACCCCCTAAGATACTTAACTAAACAAAACAAATCATTTTACCACCCTAGTATAGGAGATAGAAAAGGAACTAGGAGCTATAGATAAAGTACCGCAAGGGAACGCTGAAAGAGAAATGAAATAACCCAGTAAAGTAAAAAAAAGCAGAGATTACACCTCGTACCTTTTGCATCATGATTTAGCTAGTACAATTAGGCAAAGAGCACTTTAGTCTAACACCCCGAAACTGAATGAGCTACTCCAAGACAGCCTTTATAGGGCACATCCGTCTCTGTGGCAAAAGAGTGGAAAGAGCTTTGAGTAGAGGTGATAAACCTACCGAGTTCAGTTATAGCTGGTTGCCCGAGAACTGAGTATAAGCTCAGCCTTTTGGCTTCTTAGCTCCATTACTATTTATATAAATCCGACTTTAAGAAACCAAAAGAGTTAGTCAAAGGGGGTACAGCCCCTTTGATACAAGAAACAACTTTTTACAGGAGGATAAGGATCATAAAAAATTAAGGCACCGCGCTTAAGTAGGCTTAGAAGCAGCCACCACAAGAAAGCGTTAAAGCTCTAGCACATCCCTGCCACAAATACCAATAAAACACTCCTAACCCCTTCCCCTACCGGGCTTTTCTATGCCTCCATAGAAGAAATTATGCTAAAATGAGTAATAAGGGGCCGACCCCCTCCAAGCACAAGTGTACATCAGAACGAACCCCCACCGAAATTTAACGGACCCAACCAAAGAGGGAAATAAATATTAAACCCACAACAAGAAAAACATTTAACACTTTTCCGTTACCCCTACACTGGTGTGCCAAATAGGAAAGACTAAAAGAAAAAGAAGGAACTCGGCAAACTCAAAGCCTCGCCTGTTTACCAAAAACATCGCCTCTTGCCTCAATGAATAAGAGGTCACGCCTGCCCTGTGACTATATGTTTAACGGCCGCGGTATTTTGACCGTGCAAAGGTAGCGCAATCACTTGTCCTTTAAATGTGGACCTGTATGAATGGCATAACGAGGGCTTAGCTGTCTCCTTTCTCAAGTCAATGAACTTGATCTCCCCGTGCAGAAGCGGGGATAAAACCATAAGACGAGAAGACCCTATGGAGCTTTAGACAAAAAACAGCCCCTGTCAATAAACCCCAAATAAAGGAAATAAACCTAGTGAACCTGTTTTAATGTCTTTGGTTGGGGCGACCGCGGGGTAACAAAAAACCCCCATGTGGAATGAAAACACCCTTTTTAAAACCAAGAGTCACCACTCTAAGTTACAGAACATCTGACCAATAATGATCCGGCTAAAGCCGATTAACGAACCGAGTTACCCTAGGGATAACAGCGCAATCCTCTTTTAGAGTCCATATCGACAAGAGGGTTTACGACCTCGATGTTGGATCAGGACATCCCAATGGTGCAGCCGCTATTAAAGGTTCGTTTGTTCAACGATTAAAGTCCTACGTGATCTGAGTTCAGACCGGAGTAATCCAGGTCAGTTTCTATCTATGAAGTACCTTTTTCCAGTACGAAAGGACCGAAAAAGAGGGGCCAATGTCCAAACAAGCCCCACTCTCACTTGCTGAACCCAGCTCAAGCAAATAAGAGAGTACAAAACTAAGTCAAAGAACATGACATGTTAGTGTGGCAGAGCCCGGTATTGCAAAAGCCTTAAACCCTTCGAACAGAGGTTCAACTCCTCTCCCTAACTATGACTACAATACTAATTACCCACTTAATTCACCCCCTAACCATTATTGTCCCCGTTCTACTAGCCGTAGCTTTCTTAACATTAATTGAACGAAAAGTTTTAGGTTATATGCAATTACGAAAGGGGCCCAACATCGTAGGACCCTACGGACTCCTCCAGCCCATCGCCGATGGCGTTAAACTTTTCATCAAAGAACCTGTCCGACCGTCCACCTCCGCTCCCATCCTATTCATTATTGCCCCCACACTAGCCCTTACTCTCGCCATAATAATATGAACACCAATGCCCCTCCCCTACCCCATCCTTGACTTAAACCTAGCCATTCTATTTGTCCTAGCTATCTCTAGCTTGGCAGTCTACTCTATTCTAGGCTCCGGATGAGCCTCCAACTCAAAATATGCCCTTATAGGATCCCTACGAGCAGTTGCGCAAATAATCTCATACGAAGTAAGCCTAGGGCTAATCCTTTTATCATTAATTATTTTTACAGGCAACTTTACCCTACAAACATTCAACGTCACCCAGGAAAGCATTTGACTAATCATCCCGACATGGCCCCTAGCAGCAATGTGGTATATCTCCACGCTAGCCGAAACAAACCGAGCCCCCTTTGATTTAACAGAGGGGGAGTCCGAACTGGTCTCTGGGTTCAACGTCGAATATGCAGGAGGCCCCTTTGCCCTATTCTTCCTGGCGGAATATGCCAATATCCTCTTAATAAACACGCTCTCCACAATCCTGTTCCTAGGAGCCTTGCACATGCCCGCTTTTCCAGAACTGACCTCTATTAATCTGATATCAAAAACAGCCATTTTATCCCTCATCTTCCTATGAGCCCGAGCCTCCTACCCACGATTCCGATATGATCAGCTGATGCACCTCACATGAAAAAACTTCCTACCACTTACATTAGCATTCATTATCTGACATCTTGCACTCCCAACTACAATAGCCGGCCTTCCCCCTCAAATATAAAAGGAACTGTGCCTGAAACAAAGGACCACTTTGATAGAGTGAATCATGAGGGTTAAATTCCCTCCAGCTCCTTAGAAAGAAGGGACTTGAACCCAACCCGGAGAGATCAAAACTCTCAGTGCTTCCACTACACCACTTTCTAGTAAAGTCAGCTAAATAAGCTTTTAGGCCCATACCCTAAAAATGGAGGTTAAAATCCCCCCTTTACAAATGAACCCTTATATTACTGCCTCCCTTCTATTTGGTCTGCTGTTAGGTACAACTATTACAACTACCAGCACACACTGACTAATTGCATGAATGGGCCTAGAAATCAACACCCTAGCTATTATTCCCCTGATAGCCCAACAACACCACCCACGAGCAATTGAAGCCACTACAAAATACTTCTTAACTCAAGCTGCCGCAGCAGCAACCCTCCTCCTCGCAGCCACAACCAACGCCTGAATAACAGGCCAATGAGAGCTACAGCAAGCTACCCATCCAGTCCCAACAACCATAATTACCATTGCATTAGCCCTAAAAATTGGACTAGCCCCACTCCACACCTGACTCCCGGAAGTAATACAAGGACTAGACCTTACAACTGGACTCATCCTAGCCACATGACAAAAAATCGCACCATTCTCCCTTCTACTACAAATTCAACCCAATAACCAAACACTCTTAATTCTCCTCGCCATCCTCTCCATACTTGTCGGCGGATGAGGGGGTCTAAATCAAACCCAAGTACGTAAAATTCTAGCCTACTCCTCTATTGCTCACCTAGGCTGAATAGTCATTATTCTTCAATTCTCACCAACCCTAGCTGTAATAACCCTAGCACTTTACATCATCATAACATCCTCCACCTTCCTTGCTTTCATAATAAACAAGACCACAACAATTGGGACCCTAACAATCTCATGAGCCAAAACCCCAATCATTTCATCCCTAATGCCCCTTATCCTTCTGTCATTAGGAGGCTTACCCCCACTAACTGGTTTTATACCTAAATGACTTATCCTTCAAGAACTTACAAAACAAGATCTAGGCATAACAGCCACATTAGCAGCCCTAAGCGCCCTACTAAGTCTTTATTTCTACCTACGCCTATCCTACGCTATGACCCTAACCATCTCCCCAAACAACCTGACAGGAACGCTACCATGACGAACCCAAACAAATAAAAAAACATTACCAACCGCTATCTTATTGTCCTCTTCCATTCTCCTCCTCCCCTTAACCCCCGAAGTACTTACACTCTTTAACACATAAGAGACTTAGGTTAACACCAGACCAAGAGCCTTCAAAGCTCTCAGTGGAAGTGAAAATCTTTCAGTCCCTGATAAGACTTGCAAGCCATTATCTCACATCTTCTGCATGCAAAACAGACACTTTAATTAAGCTAAAGCCTTAACTAGATAGACAGGCCTCGATCCTGCAAACTCTTAGTTAACAGCTAAGCGCCCAAAACCAACGAGCTTCCATCTAACTTTCCCCGCCTAGCAAAAGCAAAAGGCGGGGAAAGCCCCGGCAGACGTCAATCTGCTTCTTTAGATTTGCAATCTAACATGTAACACCCCAGGGCTGATAGAAAGAGGACTTAAACCTCTGTATATGGGGCTACAAACCACCGCTTAACCCTCAGCCATTCTACCTGTGGCAATCACACGCTGATTTTTCTCAACCAATCACAAAGATATCGGCACCCTATACCTAGTTTTTGGTGCCTGAGCCGGAATAGTAGGCACTGCACTAAGTCTTCTTATTCGGGCCGAACTCAGTCAACCCGGCGCACTCTTGGGCGATGACCAGATCTACAATGTGATCGTGACAGCCCATGCATTCGTAATGATTTTCTTTATAGTAATACCAATCATGATTGGAGGCTTTGGGAACTGATTAATTCCCCTTATAATCGGAGCCCCAGACATGGCTTTCCCCCGAATAAATAACATAAGCTTCTGACTGCTTCCCCCATCCTTCCTCCTTCTGCTCGCATCCTCTGGAGTAGAAGCCGGGGCGGGTACGGGCTGAACCGTTTACCCACCCCTAGCAGGAAACCTTGCCCACGCAGGAGCTTCTGTAGACCTTACCATCTTCTCTCTTCATCTTGCAGGGGTCTCCTCTATTCTAGGGGCAATCAACTTCATCACAACTATCATTAACATGAAACCCCCAGCAATCTCACAGTACCAAACACCTCTTTTCGTGTGAGCCGTTTTAATTACTGCCGTACTTCTCCTGCTTTCCCTTCCAGTCCTTGCAGCAGGGATTACAATGCTTCTCACTGACCGAAACCTAAATACAACCTTCTTTGACCCAGCAGGAGGAGGAGACCCCATCCTGTACCAACACTTATTCTGATTCTTTGGACACCCTGAAGTCTACATTCTTATCCTCCCTGGCTTCGGGATAATTTCACATATCGTAGCCTACTACTCAGGCAAAAAGGAACCATTCGGCTACATGGGCATGGTCTGAGCCATGATGGCCATTGGTCTTCTTGGCTTTATTGTATGAGCCCATCACATGTTTACAGTTGGCATGGACGTAGACACCCGAGCCTACTTTACCTCCGCCACAATAATTATTGCTATCCCAACAGGAGTCAAAGTGTTTAGCTGACTTGCAACCTTGCATGGAGGGTCAATTAAATGAGAAACCCCTATACTATGAGCCCTCGGCTTCATCTTCCTATTTACAGTGGGTGGCCTAACCGGAATTGTCCTGGCCAACTCATCCCTAGACATTGTATTACACGACACCTACTACGTAGTTGCCCACTTCCATTATGTCCTTTCCATGGGTGCTGTATTTGCAATTATGGGCGCATTCGTGCACTGGTTCCCACTATTTTCAGGATACACGCTCCACAGCACTTGAACTAAAATCCACTTCGGAGTAATGTTCATTGGTGTTAACCTAACCTTCTTCCCTCAACACTTCCTTGGTCTAGCTGGAATACCTCGACGATACTCCGACTACCCCGACGCCTACGCCCTATGAAACTCCGTATCCTCAATTGGATCAATAGTCTCTCTAGTGGCAGTTATTATGTTCCTATTTATCCTCTGAGAAGCCTTCACCGCTAAGCGAGAAGTTCAATCAGTCGAACTAACAATGACAAATGTAGAATGACTACACGGGTGCCCTCCTCCTTACCACACATTCGAAGAACCCGCCTTCGTCCAAACTCAAACCGCTATTCGAGAAAGGGAGGAATCGAACCCCCGTAAACTGGTTTCAAGCCAGCTACAAAACCACTCTGTCACTTTCTTCATAAGACTCTAGTAAAATGGCAATTACACTACTTTGTCAAGGTAGAATTGTGGGTTAAACCCCCACGTGTCTTATTATTAATGGCACATCCTTCACAACTAGGGTTTCAAGATGCAGCTTCACCAGTAATAGAAGAACTCCTTCACTTCCACGACCATGCTCTAATAATCGTATTCCTTATTAGCACATTAGTACTTTACATTATTGTTGCTATAGTCTCCACCAAACTAACCAACAAGTACATTCTAGATTCTCAAGAGATTGAAATTATCTGAACTATCCTACCAGCTATTATTCTTATCCTTATTGCCCTCCCTTCCCTCCGAATTCTTTACCTAATAGACGAAATCAACGACCCCCATCTAACAATTAAAGCCATAGGCCACCAATGATACTGAAGCTATGAATATACAGACTATAGCGACCTAGCCTTTGACTCATACATAGTCCCCACACAAGACCTGGCCCCCGGCCAATTCCGCCTCTTAGAAACTGATCATCGAATGGTCGTACCAGTGGACTCTCCCATTCGAATCCTAGTCTCAGCAGAAGATGTCCTCCACTCCTGAGCCGTCCCCTCTCTAGGTGTAAAAATGGATGCCGTACCCGGCCGTCTAAACCAAACAGCCTTTATCCTATCCCGACCTGGCGTTTTCTATGGCCAATGCTCTGAAATCTGCGGGGCTAACCACAGCTTCATGCCAATCGTTGTTGAAGCCGTCCCCCTAGAACACTTTGAAAACTGATCCTCACTAATGCTCGAAGATGCCTCACTAAGAAGCTAAAACGGACACAGCGTTAGCCTTTTAAGCTAAAAATGGTGCCTACCAAACACCCTTAGTGAAATGCCTCAACTCAACCCCGCACCTTGATTCCTCATTATGGTCTTCTCTTGATGTGTATTCCTAGTTTTCCTCCCTCCAAAAATCATAGCTCATCTATTCCCAAATGAGCCCTCCTCCCAAAACACTTGCCCCAAAGAAATCAAACCCTGACCCTGATCATGACACTAAGCTTCTTCGACCAATTTTTAAGCCCCACCGCCTTTGGCATTCCACTGATTGCCCTTGCACTCCTATTACCTTGAACCCTCTTCCCCACACCAACTAACCGTTGAACCCACAATCGTCTTTTAACGCTCCAAAGCCAATTTATTAATCGATTTACTCAACAACTGCTTCTCCCACTAAACATAGGAGGACACAAATGAGCCCTTATATTCGCCTCATTAATAGTGTTCCTAATTACCATTAACATGCTAGGACTCCTTCCATACACATTCACCCCTACTACACAGCTTTCCGTAAATATAGCCCTAGCTGTACCCTTGTGACTCGCAACAGTAATCATTGGAATACGAAACAACCCAACAGCAGCCCTAGGCCACCTTCTTCCAGAAGGTACCCCTAACGCCCTGATCCCCGTCCTAATTATTATCGAAACTGTCAGCCTCTTCATTCGACCTTTAGCACTAGGAGTCCGACTAACCGCTAACCTTACAGCGGGCCATCTATTAATTCAACTAATTGCTACAGCAGCTTTCGTACTCCTCCCTCTTATACCCACTGTCGCCATCCTAACATCAATCCTGTTATTCCTCCTAACACTTCTAGAAGTTGCCGTCGCAATAATCCAAGCCTATGTTTTTGTACTTCTTCTAAGCCTCTACCTACAAGAAAACGTCTAATGGCCCATCAAGCACACCCATACCACATAGTAGACCCAAGCCCATGACCTCTAACAGGAGCAGTCGCTGCCCTTCTTCTTACATCCGGCCTAGCCATTTGATTCCACTTTAACTCAACTGTTCTAATAACCCTAGGACTAGTCCTACTTTTACTCACAATACTCCAATGATGACGAGACATTGTACGAGAAGGCACATTCCAAGGTCACCACACCCCTCCTGTCCAAAAAGGCCTTCGATACGGAATAATTCTATTTATTACCTCCGAAGTATTCTTCTTCCTTGGCTTTTTCTGAGCATTCTACCACTCAAGCCTAGCCCCCACACCTGAATTAGGAGGCTGCTGACCCCCCACAGGCATTATCCCCCTAAATCCCTTCGAAGTCCCCCTCCTAAATACAGCAGTACTACTGGCATCAGGGGTTACCGTAACCTGAGCTCACCACAGCATTATAGAAGGTGAACGAAAACAAGCAATCCAATCCCTTATTCTAACAATCCTTCTAGGCTTCTACTTTACATTCCTGCAAGCACTAGAGTACTATGAAGCCCCCTTCACAATCGCAGACGGTGTCTACGGCTCAACCTTCTTCGTTGCTACCGGCTTCCACGGCCTCCACGTAATCATCGGATCAACCTTCTTAGCCGTATGTCTGCTACGACAAATCCGATTTCACTTCACCTCCGAACACCACTTTGGCTTCGAAGCAGCCGCCTGATACTGACACTTTGTAGATGTTGTCTGATTATTCTTATACATCTCAATCTACTGATGAGGCTCATAATCTTTCTAGTATAAAGTCAGTACCTGTGACTTCCAATCACCCAGTCTTGGTTAAACTCCAAGGAAAGATAATGAACTTACTAACAACAATATTAATTATTACCACAGCTTTATCCCTCATCTTAATAACCGTCTCATTTTGACTCCCCGCCCTTACGCCAGACTACCAGAAATTATCACCATATGAGTGTGGCTTCGACCCCCTAGGATCAGCCCGACTCCCCTTCTCACTACGCTTCTTCTTAGTTGCAATTCTGTTCCTCCTTTTCGACTTAGAAATCGCCCTTCTCCTCCCCCTCCCCTGAGGAGATCAACTCCCATCCCCCACCCTAACACTTATATGAACCTCCGCCCTTCTAATTCTACTCACAATTGGCCTAGCCTACGAATGACTCCAAGGAGGCCTTGAATGAGCCGAATAGGTAATTAGTTTAATTAAAACATTTGATTTCGGCTCAAAAAACTATGGTTAAAGTCCATAATTAACCTGATGACCCTCATCCAACTCTCATTCACCTCAGTCTTCTTCCTAGGACTATTCGGCCTTGCATTTTACCGAGTCCACCTTCTATCTGCACTCTTATGTCTCGAAAGCATAATATTAGCCCTATTCCTCGCACTTTCAACATGAAGCCTGCAAATAACCTCCACCAGTTTTTCAGCCGCACCATTACTCCTTCTAGCATTCTCAGCATGCGAAGCTGGTGTAGGATTAGCTTTAATAGTCGCCACAGCCCGCACCCACGGATCAGATCACCTACAAAACCTAAACCTCCTACAATGCTAAAAATCCTAATCCCAACCACTATACTCATCCTAGCAACATGACTAACGCCCCCTAAATGATTATGACCCTCTTCACTCCTTAACAGTCTCCTAATTGCTCTAACTAGCCTACTATGGCTAAAAAACGCCTCTGAAACAGGGTGAACTTTCCTCAGCCCCTACTTAGCCACTGACCCATTATCAACCCCCCTTTTAATCCTTTCATGCTGACTCCTTCCTTTAATAATTCTGGCCAGCCAAAATCACACATCTCATGAGCCAATTAACCGCCAACGAATGTATATTACACTTCTTGCCTCCCTGCAATTCTTCTTGATCCTTGCCTTCTCCGCCACAGAAATAATCATGTTTTACGTAATATTTGAAGCCACTCTAATCCCCACCTTAATTCTTATCACTCGCTGGGGAAACCAAGCAGAACGTCTTAACGCAGGTACATACTTCCTCTTCTACACCCTAGCAGGCTCTCTGCCTCTACTCATTGCACTACTGCTCTTACAAAACTCTAATGGGTCTTTATCCCTTCTTATATTGCCCCACTTGGGTCAACTTGAACTAACATCATATGCAGATAAAATCTGATGAGCAGGATGTATCCTGGCATTCCTAGTTAAAATACCCCTTTATGGAGTTCACCTTTGACTACCCAAAGCTCACGTAGAAGCCCCCATTGCAGGATCTATAGTACTAGCCGCTGTATTACTAAAGCTAGGAGGCTACGGCATAATACGAATTTTGGTCACCCTCGACCCCTTAACCAAAGAACTCAGCTACCCGTTCATTATTTTAGCCCTCTGAGGCGTGATTATAACTGGTTCCATCTGCTTACGCCAAACAGATCTAAAATCATTAATTGCCTACTCATCAGTCAGCCACATAGGGCTAGTAGTTGGAGGTATTCTCATCCAAACCCCCTGAGGATTCACCGGCGCACTAATCCTCATAATTGCCCACGGATTAACATCATCCGCCTTGTTCTGTCTAGCTAATACTAGCTACGAGCGCACACACAGCCGAACTATACTACTTGCTCGAGGTATACAAATAATGCTCCCTCTAATAGCAGCCTGATGATTCATTGCAAGCCTCGCCAATTTAGCACTACCGCCCCTCCCCAATTTAATGGGAGAACTAATAATTATTACCTCTTTGTTCAATTGATCCCCTTGAACAATTGGCCTTACTGGACTAGGAACACTTATTACTGCCGGCTACTCACTCTATATATTCCTTATAACCCAACGAGGGCCCGCCCCCAGCCACCTCCTAGCTCTTGAACCATCTCACACCCGAGAGCACCTTCTCATTACCCTACACCTCCTCCCACTAATCCTACTTATTACAAAACCAGAGCTAATCTGAGGGTGAACTGCCTGTAGACATAGTTTAACCAAAACATTAGATTGTGATTCTAAAAACAGAGGTTAAAACCCTCTTGTCCACCGAAAGAGGTTCGCAACAATGAAGACTGCTAATTTTCATCTCCCTCGGTTAAACTCCGGGGCTCATTCGATCCAGCTTTTAAAGGATAATAGCTAATCCGTTGGTCTTAGGAACCAAAAACTCTTGGTGCAACTCCAAGTAAAAGCTATGCACTCCACTCCTCTAATTATAACATCTGCCCTAATTATTATTTTCGCACTACTCATTTACCCAGTTTTAACAACTTTTTCCCCAAAACCACAAAATCCAAACTGAGCACTGATCCAAGTGAAAACAGCAGTAAAATACGCCTTTCTTGTCAGCCTCCTACCCCTATGCCTCCACCTTAACGAAGGAACTGAGTCTATCATCACTAACTTAAACTGAATAAACACCCTCACCTTTGACATTAACATCAGCCTTAAATTCGACTCCTACTCAATTATCTTTACCCCAGTAGCACTGTACGTAACCTGGTCCATTTTAGAATTTGCATCCTGATACATACACTCAGACCCATTCATAAACCGATTTTTTAAATACCTTCTGATCTTCCTAATCGCAATAATTATTCTTGTTACCGCCAATAATATGTTTCAACTCTTCATCGGCTGAGAGGGAGTTGGTATCATATCCTTTCTTCTCATCGGCTGATGATACGCACGAGCAGACGCTAATACAGCCGCCCTACAAGCAGTCATCTATAACCGAGTCGGAGACATTGGATTAATTATCGCTATAGCCTGAATAGCCACCCACCTAAACTCCTGAGAACTACAACAAATTTTCTTTTCTACTAAGAACATAGACATAACCCTCCCATTAATTGCCCTAATCTTAGCCGCAACAGGCAAATCAGCTCAATTCGGCCTTCACCCGTGGCTTCCTTCCGCAATAGAGGGCCCTACACCGGTCTCTGCCCTACTCCACTCTAGCACCATGGTCGTTGCAGGAATCTTCTTAATAATCCGCATCTCCCCCCTTTTAGAAGCCAACCCAACAGCCCTCACACTCTGCCTATGCCTAGGAGCCCTAACCACCCTATTTACCGCCACCTGCGCCTTAACCCAAAACGATATCAAAAAAATTGTAGCTTTTTCAACCTCAAGTCAACTAGGCCTAATAATAGTTACCATCGGCCTAAATCAACCCCAACTTGCCTTCCTGCACATCTGTACCCACGCTTTTTTCAAAGCCATATTATTCTTATGTTCTGGCTCCATTATTCACAGCTTAAATGATGAACAAGATATTCGAAAAATGGGAGGAATACACCACTTGACCCCTGTTACCTCTTCATGCCTAACAATTGGCAGCTTAGCCCTAACCGGAACCCCCTTCCTAGCTGGCTTCTTTTCCAAAGACGCCATCATCGAATCTTTAACCACCTCCCAATTAAACGCCTGAGCCCTATGCCTCACCCTCCTAGCAACTTCTTTCACAGCTATCTACAGCCTACGAGTCGTATTCTACGTGTCCATAGGCCACCCTCGCTTTAATTCCCTTTCACCAATCAACGAAAACAACCCATCTGTAATCAATCCTATCAAACGTCTAGCATGAGGCAGCATTATTGCTGGCCTATTAATCACCACAAACCTTCTCCCAACAAAAACACCTGTAATATCAATACCTATAGTCGTTAAACTCACTGCTCTAATCGTCACAATCTTGGGACTCCTAATTGCCCTAGAATTAGCTTCCTTAACCTCCAAACAACTTAAACCTACACCACACCTGTCCCCCCACCACTTCTCGAATATACTTGGCTTCTTCCCAACAATTGTACACCGTGCCTCTCCTAAAATTAACCTCATCTTAGGACAAACAATTGCTACCCAAATTATTGACCTAACCTGACTAGAAAAAGTTGGACCCAAAACAATTTCATCTATCAACACTCCCCTCATCTCAACCATTAGTAACGTCCAACAAGGATCAATCAAGACATATCTTGTCCTCTTCCTCACCACCCTTGCTCTATCAACCCTCGTTCTTCTCACCTAACTGCTCGAAGAGCCCCCCGGCCCAACCCCCGTACTAACTCCAATACTACAAGCAACGTTAATAACAAGACCCACGCCCCTAATAATAACACTCCCCCGCCGCTAGAGTATATAAGTGAAACCCCGTCCATATCACCTCGAAAAACTGCATCCCAGTCTATCTCTCCAGAGACCCCTCATCAAACCTCTTCATCAAGGACCATATTTGTGTACAAGATACCAAAAACAAAAAAAAAATATCCAAAAAAGAATAAAACCACCTGTCAGCCTGTAGGCGCCTTAGGATCCTTATCTGCAGACAGCGCTGACGAATAAATAAATACAACCAGCATACCCCCCATATAAATTATTAACAACACCAAAGACAAGAAAGTTCCCCCGTGCAAAACTGAAGCCCCACAGCAAAGAAGTGCAACCAGCACTAAATTGAAAACTCCATAAAAAGGAGCAGGATTTGTAGACAGCACAATTATCACAACCAACATCCCTAATAAAAGAAAAACAAGCGCATAAAACATAGTTTCTGCCAGGATTTTAACCAGGACCTATGGCGTGAAAAACCATCGTTGTTACTCAACTACAAAAACACTAATGGCCAGCCTACGCAAAACCCACCCCCTACTAAAAATCGTAAATGACATAGTAATCGACCTTCCTACCCCCTCAAACATTTCCGCCTGATGAAACTTTGGCTCCCTACTCGGATTATGCCTTATTACACAAATCATCACAGGGCTGTTCCTTGCAATACACTACACATCCGACATCTCTACCGCCTTTTCATCCGTGGCCCATATTTGCCGAGACGTAAACTACGGCTGACTAATTCGTAATCTACACGCAAATGGTGCCTCATTCTTTTTTATCTGCTTATACTCCCACATCGGCCGAGGCCTCTACTATGGCTCCTACCTGAGCAAAGAAACCTGAAACGTAGGTGTAGTCCTCTTACTTTTAGTAATGGCCACCGCTTTTGTAGGATACGTTCTTCCATGAGGACAAATGTCCTTCTGAGGTGCCACTGTAATTACAAACCTGCTCTCTGCCGTCCCCTACGTAGGAAACACACTCGTTCAATGAGTATGAGGAGGCTTTTCAGTAGACAGCGCCACTTTAACACGATTCTTTGCCTTCCACTTCCTCCTCCCATTTATCATTGCAGCCGCTGCCGTTGTACATCTTATTTTCCTTCACGAAACAGGCTCCAACAACCCCCTAGGACTTAATTCGAACGCAGACAAAATCCCATTCCACCCTTACTTCTCCTACAAAGACCTCCTAGGCTTCACAATCATGCTTTCAGCCCTCGCAACACTCGCCTTATTCTCCCCAAACTACCTCGGAGACCCTGACAATTTCACACCAGCCAATCCTCTCGTCACCCCTGCCCACATTAAACCAGAGTGATATTTCCTATTTGCATACGCAATCCTGCGGTCTATCCCCAATAAACTAGGAGGTGTTCTAGCCCTTCTTGCCTCAATTTTAATCCTTATAGTAGTTCCTTTCTTACACACCTCTAAACAACGAAGCCTAACATTTCGCCCACTATCACAATTCCTATTCTGGACCCTAATCGCCGACGTAGTTATCCTAACTTGAATTGGAGGCATACCCGTCGAACATCCTTATATTATTATCGGACAAATTGCTTCAGTACTTTACTTCTCCCTCTTCCTAATCTTGATGCCAATAGCCGGTTGACTAGAAAACAAAATACTAAACTAATAAGCATTAGTAGCTCAGAATCAGAGCGTCGGTCTTGTAAACCGAATGTCGGGGGTTAAAATCCCCCCTTATGCTCAAAAAGAAGGGACTTCAACCCCCACCACTGGCTCCCAAAGCCAGCATTCTTAATTAAACTACTTCTTGATAATACATATATGTATTATCCCCATTCATATATATTAAACATTAATACAATGCATAACCAAGACATAGTATTATATATTCATCTATAATATTCTTAACACATAAAGCAAGCACATAAAACTAAGGATGCTAAAAGCATGAGTGAAAAATCCCTAAATAAACTGTTAAAGAACTGAACGAAATTTAAGACCGAACAGTAAACTCATCAGTCAAGATATACCAGGATTCAACATCCCATAAAATACCAATAATTAATGTAGTAAGAACCGACCATCAGTTGATTTCTTAATGCATATTATTATTGAAGGTGAGGGACAATAATAGTGGGGGTTTCACTAGATGAATTATTCCTGGCATTTGGTTCCTACTTCAGGGCCATTAACCGGTTCATTCCTCATTCTTTCATCGACACTGACATAAGTTGTTGGTGAAGTCCATCAGTGAGATAATCCCACATGCCGAGCGTTCTCTCCACGGGGGTCAGGTTATTTTTTTTCTCTTTCCTTTCAATTGACATTTCAGAGTGCAGCGCGTCAACGGTTTATCAAGGTTGAACATTTTTTCTTGTTTGTGATAATGTTAGTTAATGAATTAAGACATTGTACAAGAGTTACATTATTGATATCAAGGACATAAATAATAATACGATTCAACAAACATACAATTTCACCCCCTTCTTTCTTTTTAAAAAATTAACGTATACCCCCCCTACCCCCCCAAAAAATGGGGGGGGGGGCCCTTTAAGCTTGAACCGAGCCCCCCACTAAATTAAATATTCATCATATTATTGTTATATATTATAATATTATAATAATATAATTATAT